TAAAATTCCTTAACCAAGGTTAACCCTTCATCAAATTCATTAATTCAACTGTTATAACACTTCGAATTCGGTAGTAAACTACTAAAATAGCTAATCCTATTGAAGATTCCGCTGCAGCTACCGTCAAAATTAATAAAGAAAAAATTTGTCCCGTTATATCGTCTAAGTAAAGCGACAAAAAAGTTAAATTAAAGCTAACCGCTAAAAACATCATTTCAAGAGACATTAACATGACAAGAATATTTTTTTGATTTAAAAGTATTCCTAAAACACTTATTAAAAATAGTAAAGATGAAACGTGAATACTATTAAGTTGTTCAAACATTTTTTAGTTTTGTTTTAAGTAGTAATATTAGTAAGGTAGTAGAAATGTATTTTAAATTTTCCAGCCACAGGTTCCCCTACGGCTACCTTGTTACGACTTCACTTCAGTCTTTTATTTTACCATAGATTGTCTTACAATCTTCAAATAAAATAAATTCCCATAGCGTGACGGGCGGTGTGTACAAGACCTAAGAACGTATTCACCGTAACATTCTTATTTACGATTACTAGCAATTCCAGCTTCATGCTTTCGAGTTTCAGAAAGCAATTCGAATATAGTTTTGTTTTAAGTTTTGCTAAAATTTGCATCTCCGCTACTTTTTGAAAAAACTATTGTAGCACATGAAAGTAGCCCAATTTATTAGGGTCATGAGGACTTGACGTCATTCCCGCCTTCCTTTAAGATATCCTTAACGGTTTAAGTTTTATAACTTATGGGAGTTTCGTCCGTTTATTGGAATAAACCAAACGCTTCACAGCACGGACTGACGACAGCCATGCAACACCTGTAACTAACGTTATTCAAAAATTGGTAAGATTTCCCGCGTATTATCGATTTAAACCACATGCTCCACTGCTTGTGTAGGTCCCCGTCAATTCCTTTGAGTTTTAATCTTGCGATCGTAGTCCCCAGGCGGAGTGCTAAACACGTTAGTTTTACCTTTGCTTTATTTCAAAAGTTGGCACTCATCGTTCAGAGCGTGGACTACAGGGGTATCTAATCCCTTTTGCTACCCACGCTTTAATACCTCAGCGTCAGTACCAGGCTAGATTACTGCCTTCGCCATCGAGGTTCTTTTAAGTATCAACACATTTTACTATTACACTTAAAATTCCATAATCTTCTTCTGGACTCTAGAAAATCAGTTTAACAATCTTTTTAAAAATAAACTTTAAAATTTAAATTGAAACTTAATTTACCACCTACATATGCTTTACGCCCAATTAATTCGAGTAACGCTTGCCCTTCCCGTTTTACCGCGGCTGCTGGCACGAAATTAGCCAGGACTTTTTTTAAACAAATCATTATTTTGTTTAATAAAGAGTTTTACGATTATACATCTTCGTCACTCACGTAGTTTAGCTGGGTCAAGCTTTCGCTCATTGCCCAAAATTCCTCACTGCTGCCTTCAAATGAAGTTTGGACCGTTCTCAGTTCCAATGTGGTTGTTCATCCTCAAAGACCAACTAAAGATCATAGGCTTGATAAACTTTTAATTAATCAACAACCTAATCTTGTATAGACTTTTCTTAAGACAAATATTTTTTTCATGGGTTAACCAATTTCTTAAGGTTAATTTCTATATATTACTCACCCGTTCACTATTAATTTGTAACAAAACAAATTTATTTAATTTGCATGTGTTAAGCTAACTACAAGCGTTCATTCTGAGCCAGGATCAAACTCTTTTAATTAGTTTTTGAATTTTTGTTGTTTTTCTGACTACCTTATTAATTTATACTCTATAAAACTGTAGCATTCATTTTTTGAAGCTAAAAGAAGTTCCAGCTTCATTGACAAAAATGCTCGCAATAAGTTTTCTACTTAATTGTATTTTTTCTTTACGAATAAAATATGTAAATAAATTGTAATTTAAGCAACTTGATAAATTTATTTGTGCAATAGTTCGCTTTCGTCAACTTCGCTTTTTAAGTTTTCGGCTTTTTGTTTGAAGGATTTCTTGTTTCATAGTTTTGATTTGTTAGTACGGGAATAGGATTCGAACCTACAACTTTAGGTCATGAGCCTAATGAGTTAACCAATTACTCTATCCCGTTATTTACTCCTGGTGGGATTCGAACCCACATTTATGCCACGAAAAAGCAACGTCCTAAACCATTAAACGACAGGAGCTCCAGTTACTTCTTCCGACCATACTTTGAACGTGATTTTTTTCTGTTATCCACTCCAAGTAAGTCGTATACCCCTCGAATAAAATGATAACGTACTCCAGGTAAATCTTTAACACGCCCACCACGAACTAAAACTAGGGAATGCTCTTGTAACGAGTGACCTTCCCCAGGAATATATCCAATAATAGATTTTCCGGTTGTTAAATGTATCTTTGCTACTTTGCGTTCGGCAGAATTCGGTTTTTTAGGATTAATTGTGTATACCTTCGCGCAGACACCTTTTCGTTGAGGACAATTTTTTAACGCTACAGATTTGCTTGCTTTATCTAATTTTTTTCTAGGTTTTTTAAGTAATTGATTTATTGTAGGCATTTTAATTTGAGTTAGAGACTTTATAGCAAACAAAAAAGAAAACGGCTTCATAAAAAATGTTAATAAAGAATATTAAGAAAAACTGTAAAAAAATATCAGGAGGTAACAAAAAAAATAGTAATACTAAGCTAAAAAAGCTAAGTTGTTTTCTATACAGCTTTATTAAAAAGTAAACTTTTATAAATTTCATTAAAATTCAAAGTAATGAAATCACTACCAAATACAGTAATATTAAAAAAGCAAAAGAGTATTGAAAATTTAATACTCAACAAATAAAATTTAAAATACGAAATTCTGTGTCAATAGTTAAAATGGAACTATTCTGCTCTATTTTTTCTCAATAAATTAAAAAATTTAGTATACTTGGTAAAAAAGTTGCGTAACACAAGACAGCAGCAGCGCCTAGAACAATAAAAGCATACTGGAAAGCTACTTTTAAAATGTCTATCTGGTAAGTGTATCAACTAGGTTTAAAAAAATTTAGTAATTGTCAAAAAGTTAGTGGTAAAATAAATAGGAATGAAATCGAGTTTGTTAAGATTCAAGTTACATTAAATAAATCTGTAACCTGTGTTATAATAAATTTTTTGTTAAAAAGTTTTAAAAAAGGATAAGTTAAAACTAAAAACAATCAATTCACATTATAAATTGAAATTATGCCACATAAAATGAAACTAATAAATATGTAAATAAAGCGAAATGTTATTTCAATTGAGTAAAAATAAATCAACGTTTTAGTTTTATACGCTTTTGAGTGTATTAGGATTTGAACCTAAGATCCATAAATTAAAAGTTTATTGCTTTACCTACTAAGCTATACACTCTTTAATTCCATTTGGTTCGTGTTTGGGAAGAATCGAACTCCCATTCTTTAAATTCGTAGTTTAACGCTTTGTCCTAATTAAGCTACAAACACAACCTACTTATAATAAGCAATAATGGATTCGAACCATTACCCTTTTCAGTGTAAATGAAATACTCTACCATTGAGTTAATTGCTCTTCTTCCTGAGCAGGATTCGAACCCGCAACCTTATGGTTAACAGCCATGTGCTCTACCAATTAAGCTATCAGGAATAGTACTTTAACTTTTTTCTTATAGAGGTGTATTTTTTCTTTAGGTTCGAAAATTGTGAGTGGTTTCGCGAAACCACTCACAATTTTCGAACCTAAAGAAAAAATACACCTCTATAAGAAAAATAGGGAGATGGTTGAGTGGTTGAAAACAACGGTTTGCTAAATCGTCACGCTGTTACAAGTGTCATGGGTTCGAATCCCATTCTTCCTAAGCGAGAATTTCACTAGCTACGTACAGTAACTAATAGTCCAGGTAAAAATTATTTGGGTACTCAAGCAAATCCGCCAAAGTAGCTTCAAACAACGTAACTAGAGTATGGCTGATGTGGGGATAAGGTTGTAGCAAGACGTCATTCACCTGTGTCAATCTATGTGCAAACAATAACGTATGCCTTCGAAGTGTTTTATACAAGTTCCTAACTCGTTGATTCCAAAGGTCAATGTGTAACAAACCAAGTATGGCTGACCCGTAAAGTTTTGCGGTTTTTACTAGGCAGTGCGTTTTGAAGGATTCGAACCTACAGTGTTCAATTTAGAAGATTGATGTTTTATCCATTAAACTAAAAACGCGAATAAGTTTTCCTTTTTGAAGGGAGTAGGATTCGAACCTACGATTACAAAATGTAAACAGATTTACAGTCTATCGTTTTCAACCACTCAACCATCCCTTCTGTTATAGAGGTGTATTTTTTCTTTAGGTTCGAAAATTGTGAGTGGTTTCGCGAAACCACTCACAATTTTCGAACCTAAAGAAAAAATACACCTCTATAAGAAAAATAGGGAGATGGTTGAGTGGGGATATAGTTTAACTTTGGTAAAACATATGTTTTGCATACATAAAATTATTGGTTCGAATCCGATTATCTCCAATCGTACACACAATCTATGAATAATGCGGCCCATCAGATTAAAATTACACTACCGCTACTTGGCAGATTTTGATTTTATGAATAAAGAATCTCAATTTACTAAAAATTTAGTAGACGCACCAAAATTGGATACTTTAATCGCTTGGTCGAAATTAAGTCAAACCAACTTTGAAAAAGACATTACTTTAAAAGCTTTAGTTTTGGAGTTACTTGGAAATCAGAAAATTTTTATCAAAACCACTGATAAAAAATTTTCTGAGAAACTCCTTTTTAAATTAACGTTTCGTAAGGATAACTTGTTTTCATTTTTAGATTCTTGCTTAAACACTATATTTTTGCACGATCGTAAACTTTGAGTTTGGGATAATATCCAAGTGGAAAATAAACTTCACTTTTACTTAAGTAACAATCTTATAAATAACTTCAATATAGCACCGATCCGTTTTATGTACTCTTTACAACTACCTAATTCATTTATACCGCTAAATCAAAAAAGCAAAGACAGGTCTTTTTACTTAATTCCCATGAGTAAAACCAAGAATTAATAGAAGTAGGAGAATAGCTTAATTGGTAGAGCTTTGGTTTTCAAAACCAATGGTCGGAGGTTCGAATCCTTCTTCTCCTGGCTTAAAATAAACTTATTAACAAAATGCTAAATTCTATTTTCATTTCGAGTCCGCTTGAGCAATTTGAAATTGTTACACTTTTTCCTTTAAGCATCGCGGGGTTAAATTTTTCTTTAACGAACTCAACTTTATTTATGCTAATTGCTTTTCTGATATCAACTTTATGAATCAGTTTAAGTTTTTATCAAAATACTCTAGTCCCAACTAATTGACAATTACTAAAAGAATCAATTTATGAAGTTACTGCAAGTATGGTTCAAGAAAATTTAGGTCCCAAAGGTGAGTTTTATTTTCCATTTATCTTTACGCTACATTTACTTCTGCTTTTCTGTAATTTAATTGGTATGGTCCCTTACAGCTTTACAGTTACCAGCCATATAGCTTTCACTTTTGGTTTAGCGCTTTCAATTTTTATTGGTATTAATATTATAGGAATTCAAACTCATGGTATAAAATTTTTTGCGCTGTTTTTGCCAAGAGGAGTCCCTTTACCAATCGTTCCATTAATAATTACTATTGAATTTCTGTCTTATACTATCAAAGTTTTCACTCTTTCAATTCGACTCTTTGCAAATATGACATCAGGACATACACTTTTAAAAATTATTGCTGGATTTGCTTGAACTATGCTTTCCGCAGGAGGCTTACTAGCTATTTTTCATTTAATTCCATTGGGATTACTTCTCGTTTTAATCGGTTTAGAATTAGCGATTGCTGGTTTACAAGCTTACGTATTTACTTTACTTACCTGTATTTATTTAAATGACGTATTAGAATTTCACTAGGAAAAAAACTAATTAATATTAAAAATGCCTCAACTAGATCGTATTATTGTATTCTCTCAAATTTTTTGATTGTTCATTATCTTCACTGCTTTTTACACTATTTTAATTCATTTCTTCCTTCCTAAATTTTTAACAGCACTTAAATCCCGAAAACAAATTATAGAAGTCAATGCGTCAGAAGTCACGAAAATTACAGAAAAATCAATCTTAAAACAAAACTTAATACAAAAAGTTTTAGTAGAAGATTTGGCTTTAATCAAAAATATCCTTGTTAACAATTTAAACGCAATCCTATCAACAAAACAAAATTTAAATATATCCATAATTGACGAAAAAATTGCTTTAATCATATTCAATACGGTGAAGTATTGTGATGCACAACTACTAAACTTTATTTCATTACGTCCCAAGTCACTAAACTTAAGGTCTAGTTAGATACAATATAAAATTACGATGTATTTACTTATTTTAGTACTACCTTTCATTGGAGCCTTAATTACAGGATTTGGTGGACGCTGGTTAGGTTACTACGGAGCCAGTATTTTTGCAACTGCGTGCGTTTCAACTTCGATGGCTCTTTCGCTACTAGCCTTTTATGAGATAGGGCTTTCCGGAACAGTTTGTTATATTTCGCTAAGTCCTTGGATTAGTTCAGGAACTTTAGACGTATCTTGGAGTTTTTTGTTCGATAGTTTGACAGTAGTTATGCTTGTTATAGTTACCGTTGTTTCTAGTTTAGTACATTTTTACTCAATTAGTTACATGCAAGATGATCCTCATTTTCCGCGATTTATGTCATATTTAGAAGTTTTTACTTTTTTTATGCTCGTACTTGTAACAGGTGATAATCTAATACAGATGTTTGTGGGTTGGGAAGGTGTAGGTTTAGCTTCTTATCTCTTGATAAATTTTTGATTTTCTCGCCTAGCAGCAAATCAGTCTGCAATAAAAGCGTTGGTTGTAAATAGAATTGGAGATTTTGGATTAAGTTTAGGTATTTTTTTAACTTTTTATATTTTTCAATCAGTTGATTACTTAACTATTTTTTCATTGACCCCATTACTTTCTTCAAATTATTTGCAATTTGCGGGATTAGAAGTGCACAGCTTGACTTTAGTGGGCATTTTTTTATTTATTGGAGCAGTTGGTAAATCTGCACAACTCGGACTACATACTTGGTTACCTGATGCAATGGAAGGACCAACCCCGGTATCCGCTTTAATTCATGCAGCAACTATGGTTACTGCTGGTGTTTTTCTTATGATTAGATTTTCGCCTTTGATTGAATTTTCCCCTGTTGTTCTAACCATATTAATTGTAGTAGGTTCATTGACAGCATTCTTTGCTGCTATGACTGGTACGTTTCAAAATGATCTGAAACGTGTAATTGCATATTCAACTTGTAGTCAATTAGGTTACATGATTTTCGCTTGCGGATTATCTTGTTACAACACCAGTATTTTTCATTTATCAAATCATGCATTTTTTAAGGCGTTGTTATTTCTTAGTGCAGGGTCCGTTATTCATGCAGTTTCGGACGAACAAGACATGCGACGTATGGGAGCGCTAGTTAAGTTTTTACCAACAACGTATTCATTAATGTTGATTGGATCACTAGCTTTAGCAGGATTTCCGTTTTTAACCGGATTTTATTCAAAAGATTTTATAATTGAATTAAGTCAAGTCTCACTAAACCCAAATCTAAATAATACTAGTGGAGCTTTTGCCTGTTGATTAGGCAGCTTGTCAGTTTTTTTTACAGCCTTTTACTCATTTCGATTGATTTACTTGACTTTTCTGAATAGTACTAACTCAAACAAAAGTATTCTTCACAACATTCACGAATCTTCGAACTTCATGCTACTGCCGTTAATTATTTTAAGTATTGGAAGTATATTTATTGGCTACTTGACAAAAGATTTGTTCATTGGACCAGGAACTGACTTTTGAAAATCATCTATTTTTATTTTACCGAACCATTCGTATTTTGTTGAAGCTGAATGGCTCGAAACAAAAATTAAATGATTACCATTTACATTAAGTATCTTCGGAATTTTATTAGCTAGCTTAATAAATTTAACTTTCTTTAAATTTTATTTGCATGTGAAGTTTTTCAAATTTTGAATGTTTTTAATAAATAAAAAATGATACTGAGATGCAATATATAATAAAACGTTCGTCTATCCTATTTTAAAATTTGGTTACTTTGTCTCTTTTAAAAATCTAGATCGTGGGTTTATTGAGTTATCAGGACCTTACGGCCTGTCGAAGTTAGTTTCAATATGATCCAGAATTTCAGTTAGATTGCAAACCGGTCAGCTAACACACTATATTTTTTTTATGAGTATTGGTTTATGTTTACTTTTTGGTATTGCGTTAAACTCAGTGCATGACTTTAATCTAAACTTACGTATGTTAAGTTTTTATTTAGTTTTAATTTTTTTCACTTAAATAAATTACAGAGAGTCTATAGCTTAAAGGTTAGAGCGTACGCGTGTGACATGTTAGTACTATGAACATTACTATGTAAATAATACTCGTTTCGTAGCGAATTAATTTTCTATACAAGTGCAATTCTTGTTATTAGATTCAAAATAAAATTATGATTTATAATAAGTTAATAAACAAAGTTAAAGCTAAATCATTAAAAAAATTCAATGAGCACGAACAGGAATTTGTTGAAAACATCAATACTCTAAATTTTTGAAATGTATAAGCTAGGAAGCGTATACTTAGCTTGAATCTTTTAAACTTTAAAACTCGGTGTAAAGCAAAGCTCTAAAAATTTTATAAATAGAAAATTGAAACATGTTTTGGGATAAATATTAAAGCAAATGTTTTTTTGTAACGAAAAAAATACGCCCACAATATTAATTTTGGAAATTATCTTCAAAATTGAAGCTGTATGATAAGAAATTATCACGTACAGTTTACCGCAGAGGTACAAGTATCGACTGCAACTTGATAAGCGTAAGGTTGATTGTTCGAATCAATCTAGACTCAATTAATAAATTCAAAGGGTAATTTAATGACAAGCATAGAAATCCTTAATCCTCTTATTTTAACATCAGTCACTCCAATAGCAGGGGTAATCATTCTTTTTTTAATTCCTTCAGTAAACGAGACATGGTGCCGCATTCTTGCATTATGGGTAACATGCCTAACCTTTATTTTTTCATTACTTTTATGAATTCAATTTGAATCTAACTCATCTTTCTTTCAATTTTATCAAGCATTCTTATGATTTCCGTCTCTAAATTTTTATTATTCGATTGGAGTTGATGGAATTTCCTTATTTTTTATTATTTTAACCACTTTTTTAAGTATTACTTGTATCTTAGTGAGTTGGAGTTCCGTTAAAATTTTTCTGAAGGATTATTTAATTTGCTTCTTAGTCTTAGAGTTTCTTTTAATTCAGGTTTTTTGTGTTTTAGACTTATTTTTATTTTATATTTTTTTTGAAAGTGTGCTGATTCCCATGTTTTTAATAATCGGTGTTTGAGGATCTCGGGAACGCAAAGTTAGGGCGGCATACCAATTTTTCCTTTATACATTAGTAGGGTCCTTGCTTATGTTGTTAGCTTTAATCAGTATTTACTTCACTACGGGTTCGACTGAGATCCAGGTCTTGTGACAATATCATTTCTCTGAGTTCAACCAAATTTTGCTATGGCTAGCATTTTTTGCGAGTTTCGCAGTTAAAATCCCAATGATTCCATTTCATATATGATTACCTGAAGCTCATGCCGAAGCTCCTACAGCTGGATCAGTTATTCTAGCTGGTATACTATTAAAGCTAGGGGGTTATGGCTTTTTAAGGTTTTCCTTACCAATGTTTCCAAGCGCATCAATTTATTTTACACCACTTGTTTTTACCTTAAGTTTAGTCGCTATTATATACGCATCATTAACTACGTTACGTCAAATTGATTTAAAAAAAATTATTGCTTATTCTTCTGTTTCACACATGGGATTTGTAACGATTGGAATATTTTCGTTAAATATTCAAGGTATAGAAGGAAGTATTTTGTTAATGTTAAGTCATGGTTTAGTATCTAGTGCTTTATTCTTATGTGTAGGGGTACTTTATGATCGTTATAAGACGCGGGTTATTAAATATTACAGTGGATTAATCCAAGTTATGCCTATTTTTGGTATATTTTTTTTATTTTTTTCTTTCGCTAACATTGGATTTCCGGGAACTAGTAGTTTTATCGGAGAACTCTTAGTATTGGTTGGAGCTTTTCAGATTAGTACTACCTTAACTTTTTTTGCAACAATAGGGGTAATTTTAGGCGCTGCTTATTCAATTTGGCTTTTTAATCGAGTAAACTTTGGTGTATTAAAATTACAATATTTTAGTTATTTTCAAGATATTTCGCGCAGAGAATTTTGAATTTTATGCCCATTAGTTTTGATAGTTTTATGAATGGGGATTTATCCAGTAGTGTTTTTAAATGAAATGCATTTTTCTGTAATAAATTTAATTCAACAACTAGTCTAAAAAATTATCGCAAAATATGTTTGACTTATCATGACTTTTTTTACGCTTAGCAGCGTTATTTACTCTTGGAGGTTTTTTAATTGATGTAGAGATCTTTGCACTTGTTACAGGATTTTTGTTTTGTCATATACATTTAGGACTAAAAACTATAATAAGTGATTACATTCACACTAAAAAAATTAAATTAGTATTAACTATTCTGACCCGTGTTTCAGCTATCGAACTGACTAGATACGTGTTAGAATTGTTATTGTAAACATAAAACTATTTATGAACGAATTCTTATACAACATTTATACAATTACTACTGAAACATATATAATAATAGGTATTTGTTTACTTTTAATTTACGGTGTTCTTTTAAGTACTTTTCCAAGGTTGGGATACCCCTTACTAAATCAAAATTTAGGTTATTTATCCCTACAAATTCTAGTCCTTAGCTTAATTTTAGTTTATTCGCAGCATCCTACAACATTACTTAGTTGAAGTAATTTTTTAGTAAACGACCTTTTTACTTACGGAGCAAAAATTATTACTTTATTATCTTCTGCGAGCTGAGTTTTTTTAACTTTGCGTTACTCAAAACTAGAAAGAATTAACCCTTTCGAATATTGAATATTGATATTACTAGCAGTATTAGCAATGTTATTTGTTTTACAAGCTTTTGATATTTTAACAGTGTATTTAGCCATAGAATTTCAAAGCTTAGTGTTTTATATATTAGCTAGCTTCAAACGTAACTCAGAATTTTCAACAGAAGCTGGCCTAAAATATTTTGTTCTAGGGGCTTTCTCTTCTGCGTTATTACTTTTTGGCTTATCGATTATTTATGGATTAACCGGATTAACAAATTTAGGTGATTTATCAAATTTTTTTTCTGGAATACTAATAGACGACTTGTTTACTAATGTAGGTGTTATAGTGAGTCTTACCTTTATTATAGTTGCACTTTTATTTAAATTAAGTTCTGCTCCTTTTCATATGTGAGCACCTGATGTATACGAAGGCTCGCCCACATCTATCACAGCTTTTTTTTCTATAATGCCAAAATTGGTTATCCTATCTCTGCTGTTCCGATTTTTAACTTTTTCTTTCCATGACTTTTTACTGTATTGAAGAAGTATTATTTTAATTTGTACTTTATTATCTTTACTGATTGGTACTTTAGGTGCTTTTTCACAAACAAAATGAAAGCGTTTTCTTGCTTATAGCTCAATAACTCATGTAGGTTTTTTTCTCTTAGCATTATTGACGGGAGGTTTCGAAAGTGTGTCAAATATAATTTTCTACATGGTTGTTTACGTTGTAACACTTCTAGGAACATTTTCATTTATTGTTAATTTCAGAATTCTAAAGTACCCTAACCACTACCAGTCACGGTACCTGCAAGATTTAGACTCTTTAGCTAAATCAAATTCACTACTTGCTTTTTCGGTAACATTAATATTATTTTCAATGGCTGGCATACCTCCATTAGCAGGATTTTTTGCGAAATTTTTTATTTTGTTTACTGCTTTGCAAACTTACGCGGTTGGGGTTAGTGTATTCGCTGTTTTAATAAGTTGCATAGCAAGCTTTTACTATATCCGACTTATAAAAATCATGTACTTTGGAAATCCAAATTGTTGAGCTATAAATTATCCAGTGGACAAATTTAGTTCGATAATACTAGGTATATCTGTTTCAATTATTTTGCTTTTATTTTTAGACGTCGAAATGATTTCCGTATTATCAACTTTAATGTCCTTAACATTTTAAATAAATAAGTCTACAAACATGCTTATAGTCACTGCACTTTTAAAAATATTAATAATAATTCTTCCTTTGTTAATAGCTGTCGCTTACATGACTTTGGCAGAACGCAAAGTTATGGCAGCTATGCAACGTAGAAAAGGTCCTAACATAGTAGGAATTTTCGGTTTATTACAACCGTTAGCTGACGGACTCAAACTTTTTGTAAAAGAAACTGTATTGCCATCTAGTGCTAACCTAAGTATATTTGTTTTAGCACCAATTTTAACTTTTTTTTTAGCTTTACTTTCTTGATGCGTATTACCTTTTGGTGAAGGTATGGTGTACGCTGATATAAACATAGGTGTCTTATACATTTTAGCTATTTCTTCGTTAGGTGTATACGGTATTATAATGTCGGGTTGAGCCAGTAACTCAAAATATGCTTTTTTAGGCGCACTTCGTTCCGCAGCCCAAATGGTTTCGTATGAGGTTTCAATTGGCTTAATATTAATAAACGTATTGTTATGTGCTGGTTCCTTAAACTTTAGTGAAATTGTCTTAGCACAACAAAATATTTGATATGCGATTCCTCTATTTCCTATATTGATTATGTTCTATATTTCTATTCTTGCTGAAACAAATAGGGCTCCTTTTGATTTGCCTGAAGCTGAAGCTGAGCTTGTAGCAGGTTACAACGTTGAATATTCCGCTATGGGATTTGCACTGTTTTTTTTAGGAGAATACGCGAACATGATTCTAATGTGCAGTTTGACAACGATCTTATTTCTAGGTGGCTGACTTCCGCTTTACAACCTTACAATTTTTTATTGAATTCCTCCGGCTATCTGGTTTGGGTTGAAAACAACGCTGTTACTTTTTGGCTTTATTTGAGTACGTTCAGCGTTTCCAAGATATCGTTATGACCAATTAATGCGCTTGGGTTGAAAAATATTTCTGCCTTTAGCTTTAGGTTGAGTTTTTTTAGTTTCCGGAATTTTACTAAGCTTTAATTGATTGCCTTAAAAATGAAGTTGATTTTTCAAGAATACTCTATAATTTTAATTTTTCTAGCACTTGCACTTGCACTATCCTTTATAATTTTTACTTTATCGTACTTTATCGTACCTCAAAATGCAGACCAAGAAAAGGTAAGTGCGTATGAATGCGGTTTCAATCCTTTTGATGATGCGCGTGCAACATTTGATGTACGTTTTTACCTAGTTGCAATCCTTTTTTTGATTTTTGATTTAGAAATTAGTTTCCTTTTTCCTTGGTCATTAACCTTAGGAAGCATTTCGTTGTTTGGATTTTGGACTATGATTATTTTTTTAGTCATTTTAACTATTGGCTTTGTTTACGAATGATACAAAGGCGCTTTAGAGTGAGAATAAAAGTTAGTAAAAGTTTTTAACTTAAAAAGTGAAACTAAGAAAATACTCGATCCCATTCCGAACTCGAAAGTAATTTTATCTTTACTAAAAATACTATAAACATGGGAATTTTAGTCAGTTAAAAATTAAATTATTTTATTCATGAAAACTATTACTAACAAAAAATCTGTTATACTAACTATTTTATTTACCTCTAGTAATGTTTTATACACATTAACGAACTTAACTGGAGAAGTAATACTTTGAACATCAGCAGGCTCAAAAAAAGTCAAAGGTACAAAAAAAGTAACATCAACTACAATATTAGTAATAACAAAATTTATAATAAAACGTATTACAGAACTTGGTTACAAGTATATGCATATAAAACTCAAAGGATTTAAAAAAAATAAAAAAATTGCTCTAAAGCATTTAAAAACAAAACAAGTAAGCATATTATCTGTTTGTGATAACTCGGCTTTAGCGCACAATGGTTGCAAACAACCAAAGACCAGAAGAATTTAGTAATGGCGAAGTAGTTCAGCTGGTCAGAACATTGGAATCATAATCCAAAAGTCATAGGTTCGAATCCTATTTTCGCTACCATGGAGGCTAGATTGCAGAGTGGTTATGCGGAAGATTGCAAATCTTTTTACATTGGTTCGAATCCAATTCTAGCTTTTACAAGAGGCTTATACTATAAAAACTAAATAAAAATATGAACGTTACTCTTCAAAGTGCAAAAATGATTGGTGCTGGCTTGGCAACTATTGGTTTAACTGGTGTAGGAGCTGGTGTAGGAATCGTTTTCGGATCATTAGTAATGGCTTACGCACGTAATCCTTCTTTAAAACAACAATTATTTGGATATACGATTTTAGGTTTTGCGTTAACGGAAGCTGTAGCTTTATTTGCGTTAATGATGGCTTTTTTAATTTTATTTACTTAAACATTACTACGTAGGGTATAACGAAAATGGTTATCGTGCTTGCTTTGGGTGCAAGAAGTTACAGGTTCGAATCCTGTTACCCTAATATATAAACCAATTTGGATGAATGGTTGAGTGGTTGAAAACGTCAATTTTGAAAATTGAAATAAAGTAATTTATCGTAGGTTCGAATCCTACTTCATCCGTAAAGTCTGGATAGCTCAGCGGTTAGAGCATAGAGCTGAAAATTCTTGAGTCATGGGTTCGAATCCCATTCTGGACATTTAAGTAAAGTTTTTTTATCATATCAATACAAAAATTAATGTCACGTAATTATAATTATAATCGACCAATTTCTCCTCATCTTAGTGTTTACTTACCGCAAGTATCTTCGATGTTTTCTATTTGACATAGACTTTCCGGGGTATTATTAATAACCGGATTTTTAATTTTTTTATTAGTTTTAAATTTAGCAATACAATTAGATTCAAAGATTTTTTTACTTTTTATCTTTTTACCAACTTGATTTTTACATTTTTTTTATTTAACTTATTTTTTTATTTTTATGTATCACGCTTTAAATGGACTTCGACATATTACTTGAGATTTATTTTTATTTTTAGAAGTCAAAGAGCTAAATTTATCAGCTATTATCTTAGTTCTTCTTTTATTTTTTATATTAATAAAAACTATAATTACTCTATAAAATGTTTTTGCAAACAAAAGAAAATAAAATAAATCTGTTTAACTTTAGACCATTAACCACTCAAAAGTACTTAAGAATTTATCGATGAAATCCTTATTTAAGTAAAAAACCTTGATTTAATATTTATCCTATAGCGTTGCAAAATTGCGGTCCTATGGTACTGGATGCTCTAATTCAAATAAAAGAAACTCAAGACTCCACTTTAACATTTAGACGTTCATGCCGTGAAGGCATATGCGGCAGTTGTTCCATGAATATAGACGGTGTAAACGGTTTAGCTTGTCTTCAACCTCTGAATACTCGCAAAAAATTTATTACAGTATATCCTCTTCCGCATATGCACATCATCAAAGATTTAATTCCAGATTTAACTAATTTTTACTCTCAGTACTACTCAATTAAGCCTTGATTATCAAATTCAACTTACCCAAAACGCGAATATTTACAATCAAAAATAGATCGCTTAGAATTAGATGGATTGTATGAATGTATCCTTTGTGCTTGTTGCTCTACAAGTTGCCCCAGTTATTGATGAAATCATGATAAATACTTAGGACCTGCGATTTTGTTGCAAGCTTATAGATGAATAGCAGACTCACGCGACAACTCTACTGAAAAAAGGCTAAACTTTTTAAATCACAAAATGCGTTTGTTTAGGTGTCATACGATTATGAACTGTAGTAGGGCTTGTCCGAAGTCTTTGAATCCAGGTAAAGCAATATCATTAATTAAATATAAAATTTTAAAACTTTAGGCGGAGAGAGCTCGGTTAGGTTGAGCAATAGACTGTGACTCTAAAGGTTATGGGTTCGAATCCCATTCTTCGCCCTTTTGCGAAAATAACTCAATGGTAGAGTATAATCTTGCCAAGATTAAAGTTGAGGGTTCGAATCCCTTTTTTCGCTTTTATTATTTTTAAAACTATGAGTATCGATTTTTTTCTATTTATATTATTTTCTAGTTTCGCTTTAGTATCTTCTTTATTAGTTATTAGCTTAAAAAACGCTGTTCATTCCGTACTGTTTTTAATTTTAGTTTTTTGTAACATCGCAGGACTTCTTTTACTTTTTGGTGCTGAATTTTTATCTTTTATGTTACTAATTGTTTATGTAGGCGCTATAGCTGTTTTATTTCTTTTTGTCGTAATGATGTTGAACATCAAAGTAGCATCAACTACCATTAATTCATTTTCTGTTTTACCTGTGGGTATTCTAATTTTTTTAATATTGTTCAGTCAGTTATCGAGTATCGCTACTAATTTTGATATTTTTAATTTACAGCAACACGATCTGGTTTGGGTTTCTTGAATTTTAGAGAAAGATAACACAACAAATATTGAAGTAGTTGGTAAAGTTTTATATACACATTTTAGCCTGCTATTTTTGTTATCTAGTCTAGTTTTATTAGTTGCCATGATTGGAGCAATTGTTTTAACTATGCACCAACGAACTGATGTCCACAAACAAAAAATTGATATTCAATTGGCTAGAAATTTTGATGGGGCAGTAAAATTTATTACATTACGTAAATAACGGATATGATGAAATTGGTAGACGTGTTAGGTTTAGATTCTAATGATGTAAATCGTGAGGGTTCGAATCCCTCTATCCGTAAAAATATTTTTAAGAATATTAAATAAAACTAGTATTCAACTTGAAAAAATTCATAAGTTAATATTTATTTTTAATAAAAACTACGTTTAATAAAGAAGCGGTGTTTAGAATCAATAAGTCTAAGTTACTTGCAATTGAACTTGTATTTAGAAAAAATGGTGGGTAATACGCTTTTACTCTTAAATTTTTATTTTAAGAGGTTTGTTTATTGAAAGCTAACATCTTTTGCTAACGCGCTGTAATATAAGCTTTTACCACGATAAATTTTAAGCAAATCTAGGTGACATGAGAAAATTGTTAAAATTGAGACAACATGCAAGAATCAAATTTTTTACAAACAAAATTATTTTTATTGTTAGGTAAACTTGCGAATTTAATATGTTTTAGAATTCAGGACGTTTCAAATTGTTATATATTTCTATGTACAATATGCTATACATTTTTAGCACACAAAGGTGTAATGCAGAAAGTATAATTTTAGTATTTACTATAATGTGGAAATAAGTAAAGCCTTATTTTTAAAAATAAGGCTTTTAAGCGTTTTATGATTGTTTTTGGCAAATAATTAAGTATTCATGAAAATTCAGATACCAATTTATTGCCTTTCTTAGGGAAAACCGAGCGTTTTTTATTAGAATTTAAAAATTAATTAAATAATACTTTAACTGCAAAACTTCCGCACCAACATTTGTTGGTGCGGAAGTTTTGCAGTTAAAGTATTATTTAATTAATTTTTAAATTCTAATAAAAAACGCTCGGTTTTCCCTAAGAAAGGCAATAACACTAAAAAATAAAAAAAATAATAAACGCTAGCTAATTGACCTATCAAAACATAAGGTTCTTCTACCGGCATACCTCCAATTCAACCTAGTATTAAACAGCAACTTACCATTGTTCAATATAAAAACTTATAAATTGGTCTGAATCGAGAACTTCGTATTTCAGTACTATGAATTCAAGGAAGTAATGCTAATATAGCAATTGCTGAAATCATAGCTATTACACCGCCTAGCTTATGAGGTATGCTTCGCAGAATAGCATAAAAGGGTAAAAAATATCATTCTGGAACAATATGAGCTGGTGTTACCATAGGATTTGCTTCGATGTAGTTGTCTGGATGGCCTAAGATGTTAGGAGAAAAATAAACAAATCCAGAGAAAAAAATTACGAGTATAATTAATCCTAAAAAATCTTTTATTATAAAGTAGGGAAACATACTAATTTTGTCAACGTTTGAATCAATCCCTAAAGGATTTCCAGAACCGTCTTGATGTAGCACTGCCAAATGAACAAGAGAAGCTGCCGCAATTACGAATGGTAATAAATAATGCAGACTGAAAAATCGATTTAACGTTGCATTATCAACTGAAAAACCTCCTCAAAGCCAAGCTACGATAGAATTGCCAATTAAAGGTACAGCAGAAACTAAGTTTGTAATAACAGTAGCTCCTCACAAACTCATTTGACCTCAGGGCAAAACATAACCAATGAACGCCGTAATAATCATGAGAAGAAATATAATTACACCAACAACTCAAACTCAATGCCTTGGTTTAGTATAGGAACCAAAATATAGACCTCTAAATATATGAATGTAAACTACGATGAAAAACATGGATGCTCCATTTGCATGAATATAACGAAGTAATCAGCCGTAATTTACGTCACGCATAATATGTTCAACACTTGCAAATGCTAAATCTACATGTGGTGTATAATGCATAGCAAGAAAAATCCCAGTTAAAATTTGAATACCTAAACAGATAGCAGATAAAAATCCAAAGTTTCAAGCATAGTGAATATTTATAGGGGTAGGGTAATCAATTAAATGATCGTTAACAATAGAAATAAGTGGACGCTTAATTAAACGCATTTTCTTTAAATATTTAAAGAAGTATTTTGAGAAATAAAAGTACTCGCTACTGGACTCGAACCAGTAACTCTTGAAATGAGAACGGATTTTAAATCCATCGTGTTTACCTTTTTCACCAAGCGAGCTAAGTTTCTGGTGTAAAAGGATTCGAACCTTTATATGACAGCGTCAAAAGCTATTGCCTTACCATTTGGCTATACACCATAAATTGTAGAACGTTTATTAACGTTATTAATTATACTTAATTTCTTAAAGCGGGTAACGGGATTCGAACCCGTAAGATTTTAGTTTGGAAAACTAATGAATTTACCAATTCATCTATACCCGCCTGATTAAATAGTTTCAAAGTATTCTCTTAAAGAGATTTTATAAAAACACTCAAAATTTGCAAATTTTAATTTTTGAACATAAAATTGTCTTAGTAATACGATACGATATAACTTTTTTGAGAGTAATAAAGCTAAAAGCTTTGCTGTTTGCTGTTCTAGGCGCTGAGTAAACAAGAGCTTACTTAAATAAATTGTCTGCGAGTCCTTGATTAAGAAAGTCACTAATTTATTATGAACCGCTTTATTTAAAACAACAAAATGATTTTTTAGTGTTTCAAAATCTGAAGTCAGATTTTGAAATTTCTGCTGGACTTTTGAATTAATAAAAAGCCTTTGCTCAACTTGACTTAAAGATTCAATAAAAGTTTGTTGAATCTTTGTTGAGCGATCTAAAAAGTCTAAACTCACTGATTCACGTAAACGGTTAAAAATTAGTCAGCAAAAAGCTATAAAGCAAAATAAAATGAGAATTTCTTCATTTAGCAACAATATACTTTGTGAAACTAAAAAAAGAAAGGTTAAGGCTAAAAGACTAAAATTTACCATTAATTTATAAACCTCCTCACCAATATATAGACACAAATAGAAACAATCAAACAACGTCAACGAAATGTCAATATCAGGCTGCTGATTCAAAACCAAAATGGTGTTGTTGTGTCAATTGGTATTGTAATAATCGGACTAAGCAAATAAATAAAGATAATGTTCCAACAAAAACGTGAAATCCGTGAAATCCAGTTGCCATATAAAAAGTTGATCCATAAATCCCATCTGATAATCTAAAATCAGCCATATTGTATTCGTAAGCTTGTAAACTAGTAAAAATAATGGCTAGTATAACAGTTAAAGTTAAACTTATAATAGCTTGTGAGCGAAAGTTAGCAACTATAGCATGATGGCATCACGTAACAGTACAACCTGATAATAACAAAATTAATGTGTTTAAAAAAGGAATTTCTCAAGGATCAAGTACACTTATACCTTTTGGTGGTCACATAGAACCAATTTCTACAGTAGGAGCTAAACTACTATGAAAAAATGCTCAAAAAAATGCGAAAAAAAATAAAATTTCTGACACAATGAAAAGGATTACCCCATAACGTAAACCTTGCTGCACAATTCCTGTATGATGCCCTTCAAAAGTGGATTCCCTAATTACATCGCGTCACCACACGAACATAGTTAATAGAAGCATGACAAAACCAATTGTTAATACAAAACTTCCGCTATTATAAGCATGCATATACATAACTCCTCCTACAGTACATGAAAATGCAGAAAGTGAAGCTACAAATGGTCAAGGACTTGGATCCACAAGATGAAAAGGGTGTCTTTGTATAGATTTTGAAATCTGAGTTAAAAAAGCCATTTTTACAATTACTATTTTGATATTTGTTTGAAAAATTGTTTGATCAATTCACGAAAGTTTTTAACAATTTGTGAATTTGAATTAAAAAATAATAAAAATAAAATAATTAATAAAATTAATTGTATTACAGAAATTCTCATAAATCTATTCGCTTAATTTATTAGAGATTCAAGTAATATAATTTGGTAATGAGACCGCTTCAACAACAATAGGCATAAACCCATGATTAATTCCACAAATCTCGCTGCATTGCCCATAATACAATCCTTCTCGTTTTATAAACAATGAAGTTTGATTTAAACGGCCAGGAATTGCATCACATTTTACTCCTAATGATGGTACAGCTCAACTATGTAAAACGTCAGCTGCTGACACAATGACGCGAATATGAGTATTAGTAGGAACGATCATTCTATTGTCTACTTCCAATAGTCTAAATTGGCCTAATTCTAAATCTTCCTCTGGAAGCATGTAACTGTCATATACAACCGCTTCACCTTCTTCGTTTAAGTAGTCTGAATATTCATAACTTCAATATCATTGATGACCCAAAGTTTTAATAGTTATTGCCGGAGAAATTATTTCATCCATAGCGTATAGTAAAGAAAACGAAGGAACTGCAATGACTAAAAGAATAAGTGCAGGCGTTACAGTCCAAATTATTTCGATTAGTGTTCCGTGGGATACAGAAGAAGGTATGGGATTTTGGTTAAATTCAAAATGCCAAAGTGTTCTACCTAACATTCATGAAACAAAAATAGAAATTACACAAATAAAAAACATCAAATCGTGGTGTAAATTTATAATTCCTTCCATAATAGGAGTTGCAGGGTCTTGGAACCCTAGTTGCCAATCCTCTGCAACATCACTAAACACAGCGGTAGGAAAAAAGGTTAAGAAACTTATCAAAAGCAAACTTTTAATTAGTAATAAAAAATTCATAATTTATTTTTCTGTTGTCTCACAAACTAGAGGCATTTCTTCAAAAGTATGGTAAGCAGGAGGTGAACTAATAGATCACTCTAGTGTAAAGCTTCCTTTTTGTAGAACTTTATCAAAATCTCAAGGCGCATCAGCACATACATTATTTGACGTTAAAGAAACAAAAACTAAATAAAAAAAGAATAAAGTACTTAGGAAAGCAACATAAGAACCGTAAGAAGCTAACAAATTTCATCCTGCGTATGCATCAGGGTAGTCAGGAATTCGTCTTGGCATACCTGCTAATCCTAAGAAATGCATTGGCATGAACGTCAAGTTAACACCAATAAAAGTTGATCAAAAGTGAATTTGACCTAACACTTCGGGATATTGTAAACCAGTAATTTTACCGAACCAGTAGTAAAATCCAGCAAAAATTGCGAATACTGCTCCCATTGACAAAAGTAGAGTAGGAAATCAAACTTTTTATGTTTTAAAAGCCTCTCTCCGAACCGTGCATGCAACTTTCACTGCACACGGCTCTCCATTCATTGCGTAGTTATAAGAAAAAATGTACTTGATAATTATTTTCTAAAGCTTTAGTAAAAAATTTGTAGGTAGCGTATTATTTTTTATTAAAGTAAAATTGCTAAGTAGGATAGATGGTGATTTTTGGAATATTGTTCCTGCAATTACAATAACGTTTGTGTAAAAAGCGTTATTTTAGTTTATACCACGAATTTACTTAATTCCTTAGCACTTTGGTTTTCATTTTGTAAACTTTTTGTAAGAAACTCTTGGATAAGATATCTGATTCTTTTGCTTTTTACCAGAAGATACAGTTAGGTCTTTTCCAAATTTTTTAAATACTTTTCTCAAAGTATTTAATTTTAATTTTGAAGCAAAAGTAAGAGCACAAGAATATTTTAAAATGAAATGAGTTTTCTTAGCAAATTGTTTATAATTTGAAGCCATACTGTAATGACCAAACAATTTTGATTCGAATATTAAATACTCTTTTATGATTTTATGCAAAGGCATATGAATTAATCTTCCATAACATGTCGGGTTTTGTGAATTTCTACAATACCCAATCAAGGTTAGTTTTTTAACGACTTCTTTAATCGGAACATTCATTATTGGTTCGTTAGCTAGACCAATAGTAGTTTTTGTAAATTTTTTTTGTAAATTTTTTATTTTGCTTTTGCTTAAATTTAAAGTGCGGATGTTATATCCCAAAAAGAATACTCCATTCGTAGAAGCATGCGCTATTTTAATTTTCTGAAAATTAAAAGCTGAGTTAAAGTAGTTTTGAAGTAATTTAAATATCTCATTCTTAATTTCAATGCATTCCTTCTTAGATCCATTTATTCCAATGAGAAAATTGCCGTTGTATCTTACGTATCTTACTTGCTCAGATTTTTGATTTCATTCAGTATTTGAAATTCGAGCTATATCTATATGGTCTAATTTTGCCTTTTTTCTTTTGTCAAAATCTTTTAATATTCTTAATATTCTAAAGTCAAAATCATATAGACAAGCATTAAATAATACTAAACCAATACTTTTTTCTTGAGTTGAATCAATTTCTAGATAGGAAGAATTATTGCTGACATTTTTTAGGCGTTCGTTTTTTAAAATTTTAAAAAACGTATCTATAAATGGTTGGTCATTAATAAATTTCTCAAGCGTTAATATTAAAGTGCTATAATTTATACGATTACAGTATTCAAATATATTTCCTTCGATAAATCAACGGGATGAACCCATCTGTATACGAACTTGGTTAAGAGCCATATGACGAGTTTTTGTTGGCTTGAAGCTAAGCAAATTCATATTATTAAATATTTTTTCAAAAACAATTTCAAGTAATTGTTCCAAAGTTTTGTGAATGATTTCTAGAAATAAAATTTCTCTAAAATACTCGTTGTCTTGTAATTTGAAAGACATCTTTCTTTCAACCGAATTTAAAATAATATTTCCGCTAAAGATTTTTTTTGATGCATCTTCAAATCATGCTTTATTGGTATTGTTTACGCTAACCTTACCGAATTTCGTAGTTAAAAAACTCTTCCTTGATTTTACTTTATGATAACACTCTTCTAAAAATTCAGGGATTTTTAAGAAATCTGAAAGTCCTTGAATCTTTTCCCCTGTTTTTATAAAAAAATTTGCTTGTACATTTATTTCTTCTAACTTGAATTTTATAAGCTCTTTGCTCGAAAGTAAAGGCTGTTGACTTGCAATTGAACTAAGACCCTTCCGCAACCCTTTTTCAGGGTTATGTACTACGATCTTTCCGAATCCTCCCACCTTTCGGTAATCAGGATTTCCCGAGTTCTTAAATAAAACGTCTGAGTCTGTCCTTAGGTCTCCCACAAAATTAAAAATTCTAACTGAATCTCGGGTTCTCAAACACTTCTGTATTTTCTTGACTATGTAAAAGAAAATACTGAGTTGACAATTATTATCATGATAATTTGGGGCTTTTTCCCCACCTTTTTGCTTAAAGGGATTCGTCATCCTAACCGTAGACAGCGTAGCTCAAAGTATACTATCTCAATACTTTTTTTTCGACATGCTATTGTCCCGTCTTGGTTGGCCCAATTTTGGTAAGTCGAATGCTTTAATATATAAATATCCTGAAATATTTAGAAGTGTTGCTATATATTTAATCATGTATTCACGTTAAATTTCGTTTTATTTAATTAAACGGCGCACCATAGTGAAAATGTGCAACGACATAATAAGTGTCATGTAAACTAATATCTAAACCTGAGTTAGCTAACACTATCCCAGTTAAACCTCCTATTGTAAATAGAAAAATAAAACCGATTGCAAATAGCATTGGTGTTTTTAAATGGATTGATCCCTCTCACATCGTTGCTATTCAACTAAAAATTTTAATACCAGTCGGAACTGCAATAATCATTGTCGCAGCAGTAAAGTAAGCTCTTGTATCAACATCTAGGCCTACAGTATACATGTGATGAGCTCAAACAATAAATCCTAACACACCAATGGAAACCATTGCATATACCATGCCTATATAACCGAAAACTGGTTTTCTTGAAAAAGTTGAAACTATATGACTAACCATACCAAACCCAGGAAGTATTAAAATGTAAACTTCGGGATGACCGAAAAATCAAAATAAATGTTGGTATAAAACAGGATCACCTCCACCTGCTGGATCGAAAAAAGAAGTATTAAAATTACGATCAGTTAAAAGCATTGTGATTGCTCCTGCTAAAACAGGAACGGCTAATAATAATAAAAATGCTGTTACAAAAATAGATCAAACAAATAATGGCATCCTATACATACTTTGGCCAGGATTGCGCATATTTAAAATTGTAGAAATAAAATTAATTGCTCCCAAAATAGATGATGCTCCTGATAAATGAAGGCTAAATATTGCTAAATCCACAGCACCGCCTGAGTGGCTTTGTATCGAGCTTAGAGGAGGATAAACAGTCCATCCAGTTCCTACCCCTACTTCTACAACTGCAGAAGCTAAAAGTAAACAAAGAGATGGGGGAAGTAATCAAAAGGAAATATTATTTAATCTAGGAAATGCCATATCCGGACTTCCAATCATTATGGGTACCAGTCAATTACCAAAACCACCGATCATTACAGGCATAACCATAAAAAAAATCATCAAAAATGCATGTGCAGTAATTAAAACATTATAAACTTGATGGTTGCCTAATAACAGATGATTGCCAGGTTGCGCTAGTTCCATGCGGATTAGCATAGACATACAACCACCTAAAATTCCGGAAAAAGCTCCGAAAATTAAGTAAAGCGTTCCTATATCTTTGTGATTAGTTGAAAAAATTCAGCGAGAAACTCATTGGAAAAAGAAAGATTGCATTTTTATAACTTAATCCAAGTACTTAATCTTTTCTAACCTGGATTCTTAAAACGAGAGAGACGGGATTCGAACCCGCAACTTTTAGTGCGACAGACTAACACTCAGCCTTTGAGTTTCTCCCTCTACAACTTAGTTTTCTTTTTTGATTAAAATTACTTTGGCTGGAATTTTTTTTCTTATAAAACCGAAAACTTCTATTAATTGCTGATAAGATATTTTGTCAAACTCAAATAATATTAATCCCGGTTTTAAGAAAACGGCTTTTGAGTAAATTACACCTTTACCTTTACCCATTCGAGATTCTTGGCTTAATTTTGTTAAATTTAGGTTTAAATTAACTAAGCTTCATAGTTTAAATGCCTTTTTATTATTATTTGATAATTCTTTCAATTTTCTAATAATAGACCACTCCAGTGATTTTAATTGCGATTCAGAAATTCTATTAAAGGAAACTACTTTAATACCAAATTTACCAAACCGAAGAACATGGTTTGAAAAACAAAGTTTATGGTGGTATTTGTTATGAGTTTTACGTTGGACTTGCATTTTTAATGATTTATTTTATAAAAAAGTCAAAGTTGAACTCCACAAGTACCTAACTTAGTATAAACTTCTGAATTCGTAAACTCAACATAGCTTTGTAAGTTCGTCAAAGGTAACGAACCAACTTTGTACTTTATAGTTTTTGCCATTTGATTTCGAGAATTATCAAAGCGTCCAGATAAACAAATTCGAAATCCTTGTAATTCTCCAATAATTGGCCCGCAAGTTGAATACAAAATTTTTCTTGATTTAATTTGCGTCTTTAAAGTACGGCATAAATTCCAAAAAATTTTGTTAAAGGATACGTTTTGCTTTAATAAAAATCAGGTGTAGTTAAAGATTAAATTAGTTGTCGAAAATCATTTTGGTTTTGAATAGAAACGAATTAAAGCTCCATTGCCATGCCATGCCAAAAGTGATTTCAAGAGATTTGTTGAAGTATTTTTATTTAAGGTTGGGTGATAAATTAAATCCGAATAAAAAATAGTCAATTTTATTGAATTTTCTGAGTAGTTAAACTGTTTTGTTCCTAATATAAAGTTGTTAAGTTTAAAAAGCTGAGTTAAAAGCTGATAAATTTGCAATTGTTTATGAAGAATTACTGTATAGTTACTGTATAATTTTCCGTAATTCTGTAACGTAGAATCTCAAACTTGAGTTAAACCAAGCCTAAGGCTTATTGGATTAATTTTTTGGGCCATGTTTTTATTTTGGTTAAGTTAGATTAAAATCTTTTTGAATAATTCGTATCTGTAAAAAACTTATTACTAAGTATTTATTTCAAACCGATCTATCTAATAATCTTTTAGAATATTCGTGAAAAATTAATAAAGTTGTTTTCATACTATTGATTCTTTCAGTATTTATAAAAAACTAACTTAGCTACTTGACTATGCTGCAGGTACAACAATCAATACACCAGTGGTTAGTACATCTCGGTCCTCTCGTACTAGAGATAAACTTTGTATTTTTCGTTTCCTTACAGTAGATAGGGACCGAACTGTCTCACGACGTTCTGAACCCAACTCACGTACCTTTTTCACTAGCGAACAACTAGACCCTTGAAATCTACTTCAATTTCAGGATAAGATGAGTCGACATCGAGGTATCAAACCGTGACGTCAATAAGAACTCTCAATCACGATGAATCTGTTATCCCTAGAGTTCCTTTTATCTGTTGAACGATATTAATTCCACGCTCTAATATCGGGTCACTATGACCGACTTGCGTCCCAATTCGATTTATCAATCTATTTGTCAAGCAAACTTATACCATTGTGCGCTTCATTACTTTGCTAAATAATTGTTGTTTACCTTCGTACACCTCCGTTACATTTTAGGAGGTACTCGTCCCAAGTAAACTCTCTTTTTCATACGGTCTTTGTAATAATTTAATTTAAAAGTTAGTAGAATATTAAAAAATTAAGTGGTATCTCATTTTTGTTTGTTAACTCCCACTTATTCTGCGTAATAATTAACTTCTACAATATAAAAATAGAGTAAAGGATCTAGGGTCTTTCCGTCTTACTGCAAGTAACTCACATTTTCATGAGTTATGTAATTTCGCTGAATTTATATTGGAGACAGTGAAGCAATCGTTACGCCTTTCATGCGGGACGGAACTTACCCGTCAAGGAATTTCGCTACCTAAGGATTCTTATAGTTAGAACCGCCGTTTACCTAAAGTTACAACGCAAGCAGACACCTGAGTTTATCGTTTTTAAGCACTGGGCAGGCGTCAGACTCTATACTTATTTTATTAATTTGCAGAGTCCTGTGGTTTTGGTAACCAGTCGTTGCTTCCGTTTTTATGCCACCGAATTTTTACGGCTCTCCTTATTGCGAACGTACAGAGTTAGTTTGCCGAGTTCCTTCAATATAATTCTTTCACTCACTTTAATCTTCTCGATAAGTTTACCAGCGTCGGTTTAAGTACGGTTTTTTAGTTATAATTTTTTCTTGGAAAGTAGAAAAACATTGTTCATACCAAAAGATTCAACAATGTATTTTTCTAACTACCTTTCATGACGTAATGTCACATATAACTAGTATTAATTATTTAATTCCTATTGAGTACAATTTTCATTCACCTCTTAAGGACCGACTAACTCAATGAATTTAAAATTACATTGAAAACCTTAAACATAAAGTGACCATGATTTCTAACATAGTTTTACGCTACTCATGTCAGCATTAGCACTTCTGATAAAGATTTGATAATTTTACAATTACAAAATAATTACAGAACGTTTCACTACCATTAATAATTTAATCCGCTACTTCGATATATAATTTAAAGTTTCACACATTTTAAATTTCAAAAAGAAAAAATGCTGAGCTAAAACGCTTTCTCTAGTGAAAGACTGCTTCTAAGTCTATCTAAAATTACATTTGATTCTTTTAAAATTTTCCTCCCTAAATTATAATTTTGAAATCTTAGTATTCGATCTGGATTGTTTTCCTTTTGTCTTTAAACCTTGTCGCCTAAAGACTGACTATTAACGCCAATTTAATTATGATTCGGAGTTAAAATAAATTCAGTAAGTTTTTAAACCCCTTTATTTATTTTGTACTCTAACCAAAATTAACTTCGTTAACGTAGTACTTAAATACATTTCGTGAAAAACCGGCTATCGCCGAGTTTGATTAGTCTTTCGCTCCTAACCACGAGTCATCTCCGTATTTTGCTACATACGTGAGTTCGGTCCTCAAAAACTTTTTAAAGAGTTTTCAACCTGCTCATGGTTAGATCACTCGGTTTCAGGTCTAACATACGTAACTTTAGTTTGCCTTCGTATAAATACTTAAGCTTGCTACATACATTAATTTACTGACTCATTATGCAAAAGGCACTTCGTTGTTTGATTACTTCGAAAACTTATAAATATTTAATTTCAGTTAAATCCTTTCCGGAATTTTTTACCTTTCCCTCACGGTACTCGTTTACTATCGGTTAAAGAAATCCGTAAGCTTAGAAGGTGGTCCTCCTATTTTCATACAAAACAAAACTCGTATTACTTATCAATAGTGATTTTGATTTATTACAGGGCTAAAACCTTCTTAGGCCTAAAAGTTATAAATTTTTATTTCTTATTTTAGCTTATGCAATCGCTTTCATTCGCCATTAATTACGACTTCTCGTTTGATTTCTGTTCAGTGTTAGTAAGATGATTCAATTCGCACTGTATTTTGAGTTTACTTTGAGTTTACTCGTGTAGGAAACTTACATATCACAGGTTTAAACCTACTTGTAATTTTCGTGGCATAACGTCCTTTATTTCTTTACCAAGGCTTCCATTAAATACCCGTTTTAAAGACTT